CGTTCACGGATAATATTACTAATTTCGTCAGCTCTAAGGGGTACCATGATTATTTTAAAATTATTTTATTTTTGGAAGCAAAAAAAATAATGCCTATAGTTAGTTATAGGAAAGTAGTAAAAAAGGGCTAATCTGTTAGTTCCTTCATTACCCCAAACATAGCAATATTAGCACTAATTGTACGTAAATGTAATTCATTGTTCAAACAACTATTCAGAGTTCCTAGAGCTCCTTGTAAAGCTTGTTGGAAAACCCGTTGCCGGACTTGATTAATCGTTCTTTCTTGTTCAAAAAGAATGGTTTCGTTTTTGTAATTTTCTAATTGTTCCAAAATTTTATAAGTTGAATTAATCAAATTCAATTTTTCTCGTTCTATCTCAGAGTATCCATTTACCCGAAACTGATCTGCCTCCATTTCCACTTTCCGTAAGCGGGCCTGGGCTTTTTCCAGCTGTTCAACAGCTCTCCTTCGCAATTCTTCTGAATTTCGAATAGTATTCAAGATCTTCTGTTTTCGATTATCTAATAAATCACTTAATGAAAGTAGATTATCTTTCCATTCATTTTCATTTCGAAAATTCCATGATCCCTTCCCGAACCAAACATGAATCTTTCGATTCATTTGGCTCTCACGCTCAATTACTTATCAATTACTTAATTGATAGAGAATTCATTCCCATACATATAGATACACATATACTCTATATATATATATTTCGCGTAATGAGCCTATCCTCTCCCTCTTTTATCTATTCCTATTTTAATTAAAAGATTGATCTCTACTTATATTTCACAATATTGAAACTGATCAATAATTATAATCCAAGACTAAAATAGTCGGAGGATTCTTCTAACAAAAATATATCAAATATAGAAATATATCAAATCAAATATATTTGTTTATATAATATAGAATTTAGAATTAATAGAAAATTTCTAATGTTTAATTTTGTAATTGTCAGCAAAGTTGTTTCTTTTTTTTTTCTTTCAAATCCAAAGAATTCTTCTAACTTTATATATAGGTCATCAATTCAGCATTGTAAAAAAGGCTCAAATCATTTTATCGATATGAGTGTTTTATATCGAAAAAGATTCGAACCATTCGTTTTGATTTCTGTATTGTCTAAAAAAAATTCTTTATTTTATAAACTATGTATTTCTAAACTAAACATAGTAGTAGAAAGAGTACCATGCTGCATCTGAACTTCAAACAGTTTGGCTTTAACCATATTAACGGTCCCAGATTATTGGTTAATAGAGAATCAGAGTCGATATACCAATGAATGAATCACGAAATGCTATGGTTCTAAAATATGATTTTTGAATTGATTCAGAAGTCATTCGTGGGATGATGCACTCTTTTCCTTCCTAGCTCGAACAAAAAAAGTGCAGCTGGGTGAATCCAGCCTATTCTTGAAATAAACAACTCGCACACACTCCCTTTCCAAAAAAGATCAATACACCAAGCACTACGCTTAGATTTATTGGATTTGTTGCAAAAATATCGGTATTAAACCCGAAACTCCCGGCAGATGGCCAGTGACCCAAGGAAACGAAAGAATCGGTTACATTTTTCATATGATCTCCTATTTTGTTTTATGTGGACTAAAAAAAGAACTCTGTCTCTTTTTGTATTATATCACTTTCAATTCTTTTTCTATTTTTCCTTTATATTTCTATATTGATTTTATTCATTTTAATTTACCTATAAAGAATCAAAAATGGATTCTATTTCTATAGAAATGTATTTTTTTTTTTCAATTACAAAAAAATACCAAAAAGAATTATCATTATTAGAATTAGGGACCAAGTCTCATGTCAATAGCGAAAAACCTCATTTGTTGAAATACTCCTTAAATAAAAAAAAAGGCTTTACTTTGAACTAAGAAAAAGGGGAAGAAAGGAGGCGAGTCGGTGTGGTAATTCCTCATCCTCAAATAAATCCTTCCCATAGATTATTGACCAACGAAAAAGGAATTGTAGGAGTGAAATCTTGATATACTTTGAAAAAGCAAGGGGTAAGTCTTAATTCATAAAAAAAAAATAAAGAATTCTCCTATTTATAGAACTAAACAAAGGGATTGGCAAATAAAAGGGCCAATGCTACAACCAGACCATAAATAGTTAAGGCTTCCATAAAAGCCAAACTAAGCAATAAAGTACCTCGTATTTTTCCTTCCGCCTCGGGCTGTCTTGCAATACCTTCTACAGCTTGTCCCGCAGCAGTGCCTTGACCAACCCCAGGCCCAATAGAAGCAAGCCCTACAGCTAACCCAGCAGCAATAACGGAAGCGGCAGAAATCAATGGATTCATGATAAATTCCTCGCACGAAAATAAAGAAAAAGAAATAGTTAATGATACAATCATTCAATGAGTTTTGGCTTAATTATTCCGTCGCTAAGATTCAACCAGCTGAAGTAACTAAAAACTTCGAATTGAGAATTGAAGTAATAATATTCATTATTGAACTTTCAGAAAGAGCTATTTCCATATCTCTTTTTTAGTTCCTATCCAAAGGATTTTTGTGAATGCATACATACACCCTTTACCCGTCCACTTCTGTTTTCCAAACCATTATTTGAATTTTCCATTATTTGTCTTTATTTTATTTCATATATTTATTGATTCAATTTCGAATCAAAGACGAAACAGAAGAACTCCTATTGGAATCCCTATCTAAATATACAACAGTCCAATGCGATAGATTAGATCTATCTTGAGTTCATATATAACTAGTTAATATCTAATATCACATATACGCGTCTTTCTTTCATAATGGAAACCAACTCCTCTACTTCTATCTTAGCTTCAATCAGATTTTTAAATCTTAAAGGATGCGCAAGAGTTAGTGTATAGCCATTAACTTACATATACCTAATTCTAACCCCTTTCCTAAAAAATAACATTTTTTTTTTTTGAATCTCGTTTGTTGTAAATTCGTCTCTTCCTTTTTTATCATTATCTCACATGGATCTCATTTTAATTAATGAATTCATCAGATCGAATCGTTGCATAGAAAAAAAATAACAAAGAGTATTTAATTGAGCTAAATTCATGCAATTTATTTTTTATAAAAATGGGATTTTGGTCAATCATTGAATTGAATGAAATTGACTGAAATGGGAATCATTCTATAGAACATCCTTTTTAAACTCACCCACCATAAATTGATACCACAAAAATTCCTATTCAATATAGGACTCAAAATATTGAAATTGAATAAACAAAACAATTAATGTAAAGAGAGAATTTTCATTGAAGGGAGATATGATATAAAAAAATCAAAATAGACCAAATCCGAATTTTAGGAAAAAAATCTTTTCGATCTCTTTCCCTTTTTTTTATTAGACTTTAAAATTTATTTACTAATAGTAATTGCTGAATATTTTTTGCTATTACTCTAGATCCTTTCTTTTTTTATTTATGTTGCCTAAGCATAAGCAAATTATCTTGTTGAGTTGGGCATTCATTGCTTGATTGGACGGACGAAGTTACAAAAAAAAGACTAGACTCTTTCTTTCAAAAACTCGTCAATGATGACCCTCCATGGATTCACCTATATAAGCCGCAGCTAAAGTTGCAAAAATAAGAGCTTGAATCCCGCTTGTAAATAATCCAAGGAACATCACAGGTATAGGAACTACTAAAGGTACTAAAGAAACAAGAACAAGAACTACTAATTCATCGGCTAATATATTCCCGAAAAGTCGAAAACTAAGCGATAAGGGCTTTGTGAAATCTTCTAAAATGTTAATGGGTAAAAGAATTGGAGTTGGTTGAATGTATTTACTAAAATACCTTAATCCTTTTTTTGAAATACCCGCATAGAAATATGCTACTGACGTGAGTAAAGCTAAAGCAACAGTAGTATTTATATCATTCGTGGGTGCGGCTAACTCTCCATGAGGTAATTCTATGATTTTCCAAGGTAAAAGGGCACCCGACCAATTAGAAACAAAAATAAATAGAAACATAGTTCCAATAAAAGGAACCCATGGACCATACTCTTCCCCAATCTGAGTTTTGGTCACGTCTCGAATGAATTCAAGAACATATTCGAAGAAATTTTGACCGTCAGTTGGAATAGTTTGTGGATTCCGAACAGCGAGAACAGCGGAACCTAATAAGATAGCAATTACAACCCAAGAAGTCATAAGTACTTGGGCATGGACTTGGAAACCCCCTATTTGCCAATAGAAATGCTGGCCGACTTCCACACTAGAGATATCATATAACCCCATTAGTGTGTTGATGGAACATGATATAACATTCATATTGTCCTCTGACAGAAATATAACTTTACTTAAAATAATAAAGAATTATTTTGATTCAACCCTTTCCTTTTAAACTTGACCACTCAACTTGTATATTTTGTATACCAACTAAACTAATCACACTATATTGACACAGTCTGTTTTTTATCTCTTTTGTACGATTCGGGAATAATATCCGACTCCACAAATCTATATCTATGGAGTTCAAAAATAGAATAATTTATTTATCTTATTATTAATCACGGATTTCGTATATAGCTAGAACGGCCCTCGCAAATTGCGAATACTAATTTGTTAAGAATTAATCGAATTGAAGCTAGAGCGTCATCATTTGCTGGAATCGAAATATCTGCGAGATCGGGATCACAATTTGTATCAATTAAACAAACTGTTGGAATTCCTAAAGTGATACACTCCCGAAGAGCCGTATGTTCTTCTTGCTGCTCAACTATGATTACAATATCAGGCAATTCCGTCATATATTGAATCCCGCCCAGATATGTTTGCAAACGAGATAATTGTCTCTTCAACATAGCTGCATCTCTTTTCGGAAGACGGTTTAGTCTCCCCGTCTTTTGTTCCATTCTCAAGTCCCTGAGCTTATGAAGCCGCGTTTCTGTAGTGGACCAATTTGTTAACATACCACCAAGCCATTTTTTATTAACATAATGACACCGAGCCTTTATTGCAGCCCGCGCTACGGAATCAGCTGCTTTATTTTTGGTACCAACAATTAAAAATTGTTTTCCCTTACTTGCTGCATCAAAAACTAAATCACAAGCTTCTGATAAAAAACGAGCAGTTCTAGTGAGATTTGTAATATGAATACCTTTATGCTTTGCATAGATATAGGGCGCCATTCGCGGATTCCATTTCCTAGTACCATGACCAAAATGAACTCCTGCTTCCAGCATCTCTTCCAAATTTATGTTCCAATATCTTCTTACCATTTCTCCTCACACTTCCTCTCTCTCTCTTTTATTATTCATAAAAAAAGAGAAACGAGGCACCTTGAAATAAATAATTGTTCCGATGGAACCTTCTCTTCTACCGGAGATTGGTCGTTTATAAACGAGCTAAGCCATTACTTTCTATTCATAATTTTCTTTATTACATTAATTTATTAATTATTTTATTTATTTAATTATTTTATTTATTAAGTAGTTAACAAATCAAATGACCAGAACAAATCAAACAAATAGTTAAAAGGACGAATCCGCTTTCTCTTTCTTATGCTAAGTTAAAAATCATTAAATCCTATAAAAGATCGATCTGATGTACTATATAAATTCTTTGAAATGCAAGAATCAAAAAATTTTCCGTGGTGGAAGAAAATATCTCTCATTTCCATTTCCCCACGAAGAAATTCTTTTTTTTTTTTCAAAAAGAATGTTGTTATGCTGCCTTGAAGAGGGTACTAATCCTTTGAATCCGGTTCCGGCGGGTATCATATTCCCTAAAACAACGTTCTCTTTCAGTCCTTTCATCCAATCAATACGGCCCCGAAGAGCAGCTTTTGCTAAAACTCGAGCAGTTTCTTGGAAACTTGCTTCAGATATAAAACTTTGAGTATTCAGGGATGCTCTTGTTATTCCCAATAAGATGGCTCGATAGTAGATCGCTTCTTCTAAAGCGCGTCCCGTTCGTTCCGCGCGTACCAATCCAATGAGTTCCCCCGGTAAAAAAATATTAGACATTCCATCTTCTGAAACTAAGACTTTTGATGTTATTTGACGCACAATAATTTCTATATGCCTATTATGGATCTGCACCCCCTGGGATCGATAAACCTTTTGTATCTTATTAATCAAAGAGATACGACTTTGCACTATAGTTAGTTCAGCACCAATCAAGAATCCCCAAGGAATTCCAAGAATTTTTGTTATATGTTCGTTCCAACCCTCAACTCTCTTTTCTAGGTTCATCGATATTGAATCAATCGAACGCACTTCTAACACTTGTTCTACTTTTGGAAGACCCTGCGTTATATCACCAGATCTCGATTTTTCATATATAAATGTAACTAAGGTATCTCCTTCGTAAAGGATTTCGCCATAATCCCCATGAACAGTTGCTCCTGGAGTAGCCAAATAAGGCTTGGCCGTTCTTATGACTATAGAGTCAACGCGAACAATTAAAACTTGACCCGATTTTAGGGGTGGTCCCTTTTTGGATATACATAAATTTTCACAAATAAACTGCCCAAGACTAACTATTGTGGACATGTCCTCACAATTATTATTATGATAATAATCATGGAGAAAATACCAATTCAAATTGAACGGGTTCAAAACAATCTTACTACATGGGCTGATATTATAAATTCTCCTATTTTCATCCATTAAATAAGATTTTTGAAGTACTTGAAAAGTTTGTTTTAAATTGCCAAGCTGCAAATATCTCGCTACCGAGGTCTGATTATGAGTTATTAAAGGATAAAATGATGAATAAAAATCCGAAATTTGAGGGGCTGTTCCTAAAGGGCCCAACAAATTCCTAATTGGAATTAGAGGATCTTTTTTAATGGACTCTTTTATCCCATTGTAATTTTTTACATCGTTGAATAGACCCATGCAAAAATAATTAGATGATGACAAAATTATAAAAAATTGGGATTCCTTATTTCTATTCAACAGCATACGAAGAGTTCCGTGGTTTTGGATAAATGATTGCTGAATCCTTGCTTTAGAATAAGTGGAATAAAATGGATTTTTATTGATACGATCTGAGCCATTATCATAGATCAATCCGGAACCCGACGGATCATTCCTTTTTCTGATAGACAAAATTTGTGATTTCACTAAGTCGATTCTTAAGAAATCTCGAAGCAGCCCTTTTGTACTTACTTCAACAAAGGAAGCGTGGGCCTCTTCGACGGAAGAACTTTTGTTGTCTTGGTCCCAATTCAAGACTAAACAAGTCCGAACTAGTTGAATACTTGTGTCATAGATTCTCCAAGTTGCTTTGCCCTTTCCATAAAGGATATAATTGACAACTCCAAGTTGCATATTATCCTTTTCTCGAAAGGGATCCTGGGGGAAGAGTGTTACTAAATTTATACCGTCCGCTATTTCATATGCGCTTACGGGTCGAACCAAAACAAAAAACTTTTTTTTGCTAGGTGTGATCCGTTGGACATAGATCCAATTTTTCAATTGTTTTGATTTCTTAGAATTTGTTTTTCCCACTCCGGGTGGTATCAAGATACCACTGTGTCGAGATATTTTATCTTTTTCTCCAGGAAAATGGATACCTCCGGAAAATATTTTAAGTTCAATCTTTTTTTTTTTTTTCTCCACTCGGACCAATCCGCCCATTTGGCTTCTTGTATTTAACGTGATTTGTGTATTTACTCCAATGAGACTATTGTTCCGTACCATTATAGAAGAGGATTCGGATAAAATATGTACTTCCTCGGGAATGAAAAAAAATCGATCTACTTTCATTTGGTATTTTTGCTTAAACTTTTTGACCCCGCCATATTCAATTACATTCTCTTTTTTGATGATTGAATGCGCCCCTACCGTCCCATATTTAGTAATTCCTGAATTGTTTCTTCTGTATTGAGAATCGTCGAAAAAAGCAAGAATACTCTTTCTACGGAAAATCCCATTTATGGGTATTTCAATCGAGATACCTGAACCGGGATATGGGATGAATTCTTTCTCTTGTTCTTGAATTGATTGGACTGGAATAAGAAATCGATTTCTTCGCCTCTTTGCCAATAAATACGAATTCTCTCGGAGAATAGTGGAATATATGAAATGATAATGCCCAGTCCCTGCGATTCGATTTAATTTTGAATAATCAAAAAAAATATCTTCTTTTTTATCAAAAAAATCCGAACTCAAAAATTTGTGTCTTTCTTGATCATCATTTACTGAGAAGCTAGAAATATATCTTCTTTCGGTAGAAGTAGAAATAGAATGAATGGTTATTTGATCTTGATCCTTGTGGAGCGAAAAAGGAACTACACTAAATTTGCATGAACCCCCCGATAATATCCACAAGTGGCTTGTTTTGGGTAAAATATGTACATTACTATATTTAAATTCGGGCAAATGGTACACATCGGTACTCCAGTGCATTTCCCCCTCTAAGTCCGAATAAATATGTTTTCGAACCCTCTCTTTAAAACTGAAAGTGTATGTTCCCGCGCGAATCTCAGCAATCACTTGTTCTGATTTTACATATTGGCCATTTTGAACTAAAAGAAAACTTTTTGGTGGAATAGTTACCTCGTGTAGAATATCCTGACCCTTAATAATTACATATAAGTCCATAGAACATAAAAAGGCAGGATGCCCATGACGCGTACGTGTAGGCTGAAGCAAGTCCTCATTGAATTGGATTTTGCCATTAGAGGGCGCCCGTACATGTTCTGCAGTACCCCCCGTAAATACTCCACCGGTATGAAAAGTTCTTAATGTTAATTGAGTTCCAGGTTCTCCAATGGATTGCCCCGCAATAATACCTACAGCTTCTCCCAACTCAACCAGGTCGCCATGAGTGGGACTCCGACCATAACATAATCGACAGATCCAAGATGTACTCCTACAAGTAAAGGGAGTTCTAATATATATTGGTTGTGTTCGAAAAGTTATGAATTGGGTGACAAGCCCAATCCCAATATCTTGATTTCGAATGGCAATGCATCGCGGACCCATATATATATTGTCTGATAATACACGACCAATTAATGTTTGGATAAAAACTCTTTCTGGCAGTGTGCTATTTCGAGGACTTGCAGAAATGCCTCGAGTAGTGCCACAATCTGTTCTACGTACAACAATGTGTTGAACTACTTCAACAAGTCTGCGCGTAAGATATCCAGCATCTGATGTTCGTACAGCAGTATCTACAACTCCTTTTCGGGCTCCGTAGCAAGAAATGATATATTCTGTTAAAGAAAGTCCTTCGCGTAAATTGCTTTGAATGGGTAAATCAATCATTTGCCCCTGGGGATCCGACATTAATCCTCTCATACCTACTAATTGATGTACTTGAGATGCATTTCCTCTAGCTCCTGAAAAAGACATTATATGGACTGGATTAAACGGGTCAGTCATCCTAAAATTAAGATTCATTTCTTGTCGCAAATATTCACTTGTAGCATACCATATCTCGATAGATTGGCGTAATTTTTCTACTGCGTGTACATTCCCAAAATGATGGTGTTTTTCCAAAATCAAACTTTGTTCTTCAGCATCTTGTACTAGCCATTCCTTAGAAGGTATTGTTAAAAGATCATCAATTCCTAATGAAATGGATATAGCAGTTGCTTGCTGAAAACCTAGAGTTTTTACTTGATCTAAGATATGCGATGTATATGCCATTCCAAAGTGATCTATTAATCTGCTAATAAGTCGTTTAATGGCAGTTCCGTCTATCACTTTATTGTGAAATACCAGATTGGCCCGTTCTGCCATATGTACCTCCCTATTCCAATGAGTTGGATTCGACAATGGGTTTGAGTCAATGATTGGAAAACTTCCTTTTCTCGATCTTAAATTGCACAGAAAGTCAGGTCAGGGACTCGAGTCCTAGTTGAACCGGCGAAACCCAAATTCCCCCCGCTCCGGTGTCTGTCATAGAATTTTTGAATTTAACGACCATATGATTAAGTATAGGTATCATATAAGCAGGCCCGACAAAAACCTTGTATAGCTTCTTCCATTTCTCGATAAAGAGAAATATGACCAATAGTGGTTCGGAGGTATATCCA